ATGCGTTGATTATTTTCTACAAACCATAAAGATATTGGAACATTATATATTTTATTTGGAATGTGATCAGGATTGGTAGGAACTGCTCTCAGTTTACTTATTCGAGCAGAGTTAGGACAACCAGGGGCTCTTTTAGGAGACGACCAATTATATAATGTAATTGTAACAGCACATGCTTTTGTAATAATTTTTTTCTTAGTAATACCTATAATAATTGGAGGATTTGGAAATTGATTAGTGCCTTTGATATTAGGTGCTCCAGATATAGCTTTTCCTCGACTTAATAACATAAGTTTTTGGTTATTGCCCCCTGCTCTTCTATTATTGCTCTCTTCAGCTGCTGTAGAAAGTGGAGTCGGAACTGGATGGACTGTTTATCCTCCTTTAGCAGGGAACTTGGCTCATGCTGGTGGGTCTGTAGATCTTGCGATTTTCTCTCTTCATTTAGCAGGGGTTTCTTCTATTCTGGGTGCAGTAAATTTTATTACAACCATTATTAATATACGATGACGAGGAATACAATTTGAACGTCTTCCATTATTTGTATGATCTGTCAAAATTACAGCTATTTTACTTCTTCTCTCCCTTCCTGTTTTGGCTGGGGCTATTACTATACTATTAACAGATCGAAACTTTAATACGGCCTTCTTTGACCCAGCCGGAGGTGGAGATCCAATTTTATACCAGCATTTATTTTGGTTTTTTGGCCATCCTGAAGTTTATATTTTAATTTTACCTGGTTTTGGTATAATCTCACATATTGTAAGTCATTACTCAGCTAAAAAAGAAACATTCGGGACTTTAGGTATAATTTACGCTATATTGGCTATTGGTGTATTAGGTTTTATTGTATGAGCTCATCATATGTTTACAGTCGGAATAGACGTTGATACTCGAGCTTATTTTACAGCTGCTACTATAATTATTGCTGTTCCTACAGGTATTAAGGTATTTAGTTGATTAGCCACTATTCATGGCTCAAAAATCAAATACGAAACACCAATACTTTGAGCCTTAGGATTTATTTTTTTATTTACTGTTGGAGGATTAACAGGTATTGTATTATCTAATTCTTCTTTAGATATCATGTTACATGATACTTACTACGTTGTTGCTCATTTCCATTATGTGTTATCCATGGGTGCTGTGTTTGCTTTATTTGGGGCATTTAATTATTGATTTCCTCTTCTAAGAGGAGTAACACTTCATTCTCGGTGAACGAAAGCTCATTTCTATATTATATTTATTGGTGTAAATGTTACTTTTTTTCCACAACACTTTCTAGGATTAAGGGGAATGCCTCGACGATATTCTGATTACCCTGATTGTTACACTAAGTGAAATGTAATTTCTTCAATCGGTTCAATGATTTCATTTGTTGCCGTTTTATATTTTATGGTTATCGTGTGAGAAGCCTTAGTATCACAGCGTAGCGTAGTTTGAAGTACACACTTAAGAACTGCATTAGAATGGGATAATATTTTACCTGCTGACTTCCATAATGCTCCAGAAACTGGTGCCTTGGTTGCATAATAGTACATAATTTATATATAGGATATGAGTCTATGAGGACAATTAGGATTCCAAGATGCAGCAGCGCCTTTAATAGAAGAACTAATTTTTTTTCATGATCATGCAATAATGATTTTAGTTATAATTATTAGCCTGGTTGGCTATGCAGCTTTTTCTCTTATAATAAATAATTATACATGTCGTTCTTTAGTTGAGGGTCAAGAAATCGAAACTATTTGAACAATTGTCCCGGCCGTAATTCTAGTCTTTTTAGCCTTACCTTCGTTACGTTTACTATACTTATTAGATGAGGTGGGAAATTGTAGATTAAGTGTAAAGAGAATTGGACATCAATGATATTGAAGATATGAATACTCGGATTTTCCTAGGATTGAATTTGATTCATATATAGTTCCTACGAATGAATTAGATCCTGGAGATTTTCGATTGTTGGAAGTTGACCATCGAATGGTTTTACCAACGCAAACGGATATTCGTGTTTTAGTGACTTCTGCAGATGTAATTCATTCATGAACAGTTCCTTCTCTAGGAGTAAAGGTAGATGCAGTTCCCGGACGATTAAATCAATTAGGATTCTTTATTAAGTATCCTGGAGTATTCTATGGTCAATGTTCGGAAATTTGTGGAGCAAATCATTCATTTATACCTATTGTGGTAGAAGCAATTCCTTTAAAAAATTTTATGGAATGAGTAGTTAGAGTTTCAGAATAAAAAGTTAGTTAAATTATAATATAAGGTTGTCAGTCTTACGTTACTAATAAAGCTTAGTACTTTTTATATGCCTCAATTGTCTCCGTTAAATTGAATTCTGTTATATATTATGTTTTGGTCTGCTGTATTATCTGTATCTATTCTAGTTTGATGATCTAGAAAAATTCTTTTTAGAAGGGAGTCTTCTGATTCTTTAAAAAGTGCTAAAGAAAATAAATGAAATTGATAAATTAGAATGCTTGTTGATATTTTCTCTTCTTTTGACGATAATAATCAAGTTTTTATATCTTTATATATCTTAATGTGACTATTTTCTCTTTTAACCGTTGTCCTTTTTAGTTCATCTTATTGAGTGTATTCTCCTCGGTGAATAAGTATAATTTCAGTATTTAAAGATACAGGATCGTCTCAAGTCTTTCGATCCTTTGGAATAAATATAGGAGGATTTGTTAATATTATTACCGGTCTTTTTTTATTTCTTATTATTATAAATTTAAGAGGTCTAATTCCATATGTTTTCAGAGTAACAAGCCATTTAGCAGTATCTCTTTCCTTAGGGATACCTCTATGACTTTCTCTTATTATTTCTGCTATTTTTTTCAATCCTAGGTCAGTAGTAGCTGGATTACTACCTATAGGAGCCCCTGCTCCCTTAAATCCTTTTTTAGTTATTATCGAGACAGTTAGGATTATGGTTCGACCTATTACACTATCCGTTCGATTAACTGCCAATATAAGGGCAGGACATATTGTTTTGACTTTAATTGGAAACTATTTAACTGCTAGATTCTTTATATCATCAGTATTTTCAATACTTTTATTATTATCTATTCAAGTGTTATATACTATTTTTGAATTTGGTATTAGTTTAATTCAGGCCTATATTTTTTGTTTACTAATTACTTTGTATTCAGATGAGCACCCTCACTAAGATAATTATTACATATTTATAAAATTAGTGATTGTAAAAGAATTAACATTCATTTTTGGGGTATGAACCCAACAGCTTATTCTTAGCTTATTTTACAGTTTTGCTAGGAAAAATTAATCTCGTAAATAGATCTACAGTCTACCGCTTACAACTCAGCCACTAAGCAAACACACCAGGATTTTATTTTCCTTCCTCGATTTTGCAGGTCAATGTTTTTAATAAACTATAGTGTGCAAGGTTTAAAGATATTTCTTTATTTTAAGCTTTGAAGGCTCAGAGTTTATTTAACTTAAAACCTTACCAGGAGGTTGTGAACCTCTCCTAAGAAATCAAAATTCTCTGTGCCCTAACACCGCTATGTAAATATATCTTTTTTAAATTTTAATTTTAATCCTCTTACTTGGAAGGCAAGCGTACTACTCATACTCAAAAGATATTTCTAATAAATTAGTTTATGCCTTTAGAACGAAAATCTAATGTGCTAGGTACACCATAGAAACTTTTTTAGGAGAAAAAGTCTTTGAGTACCTTACTCAAAAAAATAAATTAGTAATCAGTTTACATATAACTTATATAAAGCTTGGCTCTGACTTTTTATATGGTGAGAACTCTAAAATACACATGGTTTTTTTTGAGGAAGGCGAGGTGGAAGTTATTTAATCTTATTTAGAATATTTTAGACTTATTTTTCTTCCAAGGTATTATAGCACTATATAATGTCTTGAAAAGTCCCGCTAACACCAGTGCTGAAGATTAAAAAGGGGCGGAAGCTCGCTTTAGTTTAGTTCAATTAGATCTGGTTAACTTGGTGCCAGCATCCGCGGTTAAACCAAGATGATCAAATTATATAACTTCGGTAAAAAAACAGTTAAATTAAATTTATGTTTATTAAACTTCTATAGAAAAGTAAAATTTAATCATAGACAGGAAATTCAACTTAAGCTCAGATATTGAAGCTGTGAAAGCCTCGAGGGAAACTGGGATTAGATACCCCATTATTCTTGGATGTAAATTAATTCTTATTTACCAGAGTACTATGAATTAAATATTTAAAACTTAAAGGGCTTGGCGGTGTTTTAGACCCCTCAGGGGAACCTGTCTCGTAATCGACAGTCCACGATAAACCTAACCCTTTTTTGTATATCAGCTTGTATACCGTCGTCGTCAGGTAACTTTTTAGAAGAAAGAAGTTAGCAAAAAAATGAAATAAATTTTCACGTCAGATCAAGGTGCAGCTAATAAAAGGGGGAGGATGGGTTACAATTACAAAATTGTAATAACGAAAAGTTCTTTGAAATAAGAATAGGAAGGAGGACTTGAAAGTAAGATAAAATATATAAATGTTCTGAATAAGGCTCTGAAACGTGCACACATCGCCCGTCGCTCTCGCTGAAAAGTGAGATAAGTCGTAACATAGCAGGGGTAATGGAAATTGCTCCTAAACTAAAGATATAGTATAAAATAATACATTTCACTTACACTGAAAATATGCTTATTTATTAGCTGTCTTTAACTAAATTATTTAAAATATAATATGAATTACAACCAAACTAAAAACATTTATAGTTTTAGTAAAGGGGATTAAAAATTATTTTTTTTTATTTTTTTAGTACTGAGAAGGAATAACATAAATTAATAAAAAGAAAAGATATAAACTTATACCTTTTGCATCATGGTTTAGTTAGATTTAATTACTAGAGAGTAATTCTCGAAATCTAATGGGCTATTTTCAATCTAGTTTTTAGACTGAGAAAAGTAATTGTGGAAAAAATTTTTTTAGAATTGAAAATAGAAATGAAATTTTATCCGTATTAGATGATAGCTAGTTCTCTCTAAAAAGTATATAAGTACTAGGGCTTAGTTTTTCATTTGTATCAGGAAACTAATACAAAATAAACGTTAGGTTACACAAATTTTTGAGGATAAGCTCGAAAATAAATGTTAAGATTACATTTAATATTTTAGGTTAAATTTAAACTTGAAAATAGTTATAATTTAAGATTTTGTTACAATTTCATTAAACTTTTATATAAAAAATAAAACTGTTATATCTTAAAGAAAGAAAACTTTTAATCTAGAATTAAGTTGACACCATGCTAAAATGAGTATTAAAAATTTTATAAAAATTTATTAATTCAAGATAAAAAACTCAATTTTTTTTCTTTATTTTAAATTGTAGAAAGGAACTCGGCAAATATTTATTCTGCCTGTTTATCAAAAACATGGCTCCTTGTGAAACATAAATAAGGAGTCGGACCTGCCCAGTGAATATTTCAACGGCCGCGGTACTCTGACCGTGCAAAGGTAGCATAATCATTTGCCTTATAATTGAAGGCTTGTATGAATGGTTTGACAAGAATAAAGCTGTCTCTTTACAAATAAGTATAATTTTATTTACAGGTGAAGAAGCCTGTATTATATTGAAAGACAAGAAGACCCTATCGAGCTTTAAATAAATTAATAAAAAGTAAATTGTATTTATATTGAGTTAGTTATTAAAAATTTTAGTTGGGGCGACTAAGGAACAATCAAAGCTTCCTAAAAAATTTTAAGTGCTTTCAAGTTGTGATCCAAAAATTTTGATTAAAGGAATTAGTTACCGTAGGGATAACAGCATTATCTTTTTTAAGAGTTCAAATCGAAAAAAAGGTTTGTGACCTCGATGTTGGACCAGAATATCCTGAAGATGCAGCCGTCTTCAAGGGTTGGTCTGTTCGACCATTAAAATTCTACGTGATCTGAGTTCAGACCGGCGTGAGCCAGGTCAGTTTCTATCTTCAATTTTTAATGTGGACCTAGTACGAAAGGATTGGTCTATAATAATAATTGTTTTTCCTGATGTAGTATAAAAACTTATTAAGTTATTAGGTAGAAGAGATCAAATTAGCAAAGATAATGCAATTGACTTAGGATCAATAGACATAGGTGAAATTCCTTTATTTGATATAAATATAAAGGTGGCAGATTAAGTGCATTAGGTTTAAGCCCTAAATATGAAGATGAAATTTCTTTTCTTTATAATGTATATTAGAATTTTATCATGTCTATTTTCATATATTTGTATTTTATTAGCTGTCGCTTTTTTTACTCTTTTAGAACGGAAAGGATTAAGATATATACAATTACGAAAAGGACCAAATAAAGTAGGCTTGGCTGGTTTACCTCAACCAATTGCAGATGCTGCAAAGCTATTGACTAAGGAAATTGCTAAACCTACTATAGCAAATTATTCTCCTTATTTTGTAGCTCCTATTTTTAGTTTTATTCTAGCTTTACTTCTTTGACAGTTATATCCTAGATTATATGCTGCAAGTTACTTCAAGTGAGGAATCTTATTTTTTCTCTGTGTATCAGGGATAAATGTATACGGAACTTTACTAGCAGGATGAGCATCTAATTCTAAATACGCTTTATTAGGTAGGCTTCGAGCAATTGCTCAGACTATTTCTTATGAAGTAAGAATAGCTTTAGTTTTATTATTTCCCCTATTTCTCGTAGGAAGATTTAGTTTTATTGAAGTTAAAGAATCACAAAAATTAATTTGGCTTGCTTTCTTAATAATTCCAGTATCTTCTGTTTGATTTGTTACCTGTGTTGCTGAAACAAATCGAGCTCCGTTTGATTTTGCTGAAGGAGAGTCAGAATTAGTGTCTGGGTTTAATATTGAATACGGAGCTGCTGGATTTGCTTTAATTTTTTTAGCTGAATATGCTAATATTTTAGTAATGAGATTATTTTCTGCAGTTCTTTTCTTTGGAGGAAGCTCAATAATTTTATTTGAAAGAGATGTAATATTTATAGTAAAAGTTCTTTTTTTTGCTTTTTTATTTATTTGAGTTCGAGGTAGCTACCCGCGATTTCGTTATGACTTATTAATAGGTTTAACTTGAAAAGGATTTCTTCCAGCTTCATTATCATTTCTTCTTATGATTTCTATATTAGCTATAAATATTTTTTACTAAAAAACTTCGAGATTGTAGTTTAATTAAAACATTAGCATTGGAAGCTAAAAATTAGGTTATAATCCTACATCTTGAAATGACCACCTTAGTCTTATTAAGTACAACGATCTCAAGTCTATTCTTATTGCCTTTAATATCACAACCATTAAGACTTGGAATAATTATTATGCTATCCACTCTTATGATTTGTGTTGTTAGAGCTATCACTTTATCTTCATGGTATGCTTATATTTTATTTCTTATCTATGTTGGCGGTCTATTGGTTATATTTGCTTACGTCGCTGCATTATCCCCTAACATTCTATTTGGAAAAGGAACTCCTCTAATTTTTTTTATATTTATATTCCTGTTTTTTATAGTATTTTTCTTTAATAATATATTTATTGATTTATCATCATTTAGCTATTTTAGAACATCAGTAAATCTAAAATTTTTAAAAATTCATGGGGCTGAATTAGTTTCTCCTCAAATAATATCTATCTTAATTGGGTTAGCTGCAGTTTTATTGATTAATCTTATTGTAGTTGTTAAAATCTGCTACTACACACAGGCTTCCCTTCGTCCATTCAGTACTTAAATTTATTTAGTAGTTAATGCGAAGTCCTATTCGAAAAACCCATCCAGTTTTAAAAGTATTAAACGGAGCATTTGTAGATTTACCAGCCCCTTCAAATCTTTCAGTTTGATGAAATTTTGGGTCATTACTTGGTTTATGTTTGGCACTTCAAGTTGTTACTGGATTATTTCTAGCAATACATTATACGGCCCATGTAGACTTAGCTTTTAGATCTGTAGTTCATATTAGTCGAGATGTAACTTATGGATGACTTTTACGAGCTCTACATGCTAATGGAGCTTCTTGATTTTTTATTTGTTTATATTTCCATGTAGCTCGTGGAATGTACTATGGGTCTTACTTATATCTTCATACTTGAAATGTGGGTGTTATTCTCCTATTTTTAGTTATGGGTACAGCATTTTTAGGATATGTCTTACCTTGAGGTCAAATATCATTTTGGGGTGCCACTGTTATTACAAATCTTTTATCAGCGATTCCATATGTTGGAAAAATATTAGTAGAATGAGTTTGAGGAGGTTTTGCAGTAGATAATGCAACTTTAACTCGATTTTTCGCTTTACATTTTTTACTTCCTTTTGCTATAATTGGATTAGGCGTGTTACACATATTATTTCTTCATGAAACCGGTTCTAATAACCCTTTAGGATTAAATAGAGATGGTGAAAAAGTTCCTTTCCATTCATATTACACTTTTAAAGATTTAGTAGGATTTTTAGTAGTTTTATTTCTTCTTAGTATACTGGCATTATTTTCTCCTCAATTACTTACTGATCCTGAAAATTTTATTCCAGCAAATCCTTTAGTTACCCCAGTGCATATCCAGCCTGAGTGATATTTCTTGTTTGCATATGCCATCCTCCGATCTATTCCAAATAAACTTGGTGGTGTTTTAGGTTTAGCAGGATCAGTTGCAATCCTATTTATTCTTCCTTTCACGCATCAAGGAAAGTTTCGGTCTACTGCTTTTTATCCACTAAACCAAGTTTTATTTTGATGTTATGTCGGAATTTTCTCCATTTTGACCTGAATTGGAATATGCCCAGTAGAAGCCCCTTATGAACAAATTGGACAAATTTTTACTGCTTTATACTTCTTATATTTTGTAGTTAATCCTCTAACTCAAAAATTATGAGATAGAATTTTAGATTATTAACCATAACAAAAGTTACTCCCGGGGGGCAATTTGTCTTGAAAACAAATTTAGAGTGTTCAATTCACTCAGTAACTTCAGCAATAAGAATATTTATTTCACTTTTGGCTTACAAGACCAACGCTCTTTTTAAGCTATTATTGCGGGTAAGAAATGAGAACATTTTATTTAAGTTTATTAAGAATATGCGGAGTGGTTTCAGGCTTAATTGCCCTTTCGCTCCAATATAAACATCTACTTAGAATTTTATTAAGGTTAGAGGCCATTACTATAAATTTATTTATTTTGATATTTTGTATATCTAACAATTTAACTATAAGAGGTCAAACTTCCCTTATTTTAATTACGTTAGGAGCTTGCGAAGCTAGTTTAGGGTTAGCCATTTTAGTTGCTCTTATTCGAAGCGAAGGAAATGATTACGTTTCAAGATTTTCTACTCACAAGTGTTAGCTCTCCTTCTAATAAGTTTATCCATTTTGATATTAAATAACAAAAATGTTTCATGATATCAAAAAATATGATCTCTTTCTATTGCTAGCATGATTTCTATCATTCACTTATTTACGCCTTTTTTTTCTTACGAAAGAGTAAACATAATGATCTCCTACGACTCAATATCTAGTATTTTAATTTCCCTTACTTTGTGAATCTCATTAATAATAATGCTAGCTAGACAGTTCAGAGTAAAGATTAGAAAAAATAACTTTAGTATATTTTCCTTTCTTTTATTGCTATTAAACTTAATTTTAGTTTCAACTTTTTTATCTTCAAGGAGCTTAATGTTTTATTTTCTATTTGAGGCCTCCTTGATTCCTACTTTACTCCTAATTTTAGGTTGAGGATATCAACCAGAACGACTTCAAGCTGGAATATATATGATAATTTACACTGTAGCTGCTTCACTCCCCCTTCTTTTAAGAATTCTATGAACTTCTAATAAACTCAGAATCAATGAAATACTTTTAGTTAATTTATTACGTATTCACGTTTTAGATATAAATAACTTATGAACTTGAAATTTATTAGTATTACTCGTATTTACAGCCTTTTTAGTTAAGTTACCTATATTCACAGTTCATTTATGACTTCCTAAGGCTCATGTAGAAGCCCCAGTAGCTGGTTCTATAGTCTTAGCTGCCATTTTATTAAAATTAGGTGGATATGGAATCCTTCGTTTTTACCAATTTATAAATTTTAGATCTTTACAAACTTTTACAATAATTTTTTCACTGGCTATGTGAGGAGGAGTTGTAACGAGAATTATTTGTTTTCGACAAATTGATTTGAAATCTTTAATTGCTTATTCTTCCATTGGACATATATCTCTTATGCTAGCGGGATCTTTCTCTAATACATCCTGAGGATGAGGAGGAGCTTTAGTACTAATAATCTCTCATGGATTTTGCTCCTCTGCATTATTTGCCCTGGCTAATTACACATATGAAAAGACACACACCCGTAGATTATTTCTCAGAAAAGGAATGCTTATACTACTTCCGATACTTAGTATATGATGATTTCTTTTTTGTATTATAAATATAGCAGCTCCCCCTAGAATTAATCTACTGGGAGAAATTATGATTTTTCCTTCTGTAATTTTTTCATCCAATTATTTTATCTTACCTTTAGGATTAATAAGATTCTTAGCAGCTTTATATAGAATATACCTTTTTACAGCAATCCAGCATGGAGGTAGACCTAAATTTATTAAGCCTTTCAGTCAATTTAAGTCTAGAGGCTATTTATTACTTTTTTTACATTGAATTCCCGGTAATTTTCTGATTCTAAAGAGGGAATTGATCTGGATATGAAACTAAGTCAAGTTAGTTTAACTTAAAACCTCAGCCTGTGGATTTGAAAATGAAATTTATTTCACTTGACCATGTTTACAAAACTGAAGTCTTCCTCTATTAGTTCATTATTTCTTATTCTTTATAGTATAATTTTATTACCTGTAACAATTAGTTTTGTCCTTGAGGAAAAAAGAATTTTATTAGAATGATCAATTATCCAAGTTAGATCCTCTATAATAACATTTATATTTATTTTTGACTTAGTAAGTCTTAGATTTAGAAATGTAGTCTGCTTAATTTCAGGCTGTGTAATAATATTTTCTTCTAGTTACATATCTCATGATCCGTTTTTAAAACGATTTACATGATTAGTTATACTCTTCGTCTTATCAATGAACTTATTAGTATTTATTCCTAGACTACCTGCATTATTATTAGGTTGAGACGGCCTTGGTATCGTTTCTTTTGCCTTAGTTATTTATTATCAAAACATAAAATCATTGGGAGCAGGAATACTTACAGTACTAGCTAACCGAATTGGTGACGTAATAATTTTGATCTCCATTGGGTTATTAGTACTTCAAGCACACTGATCAATTGTTTTTATGTGAGATTTTTACTTGAATGGTTGAGTTGCTCTTACCATTACATTGGCAGCTATAACAAAAAGTGCTCAAATCCCATTTTCTAGATGACTTCCTGCTGCCATAGCCGCACCTACTCCTGTTTCAGCCTTAGTTCATTCCTCTACTCTAGTAACCGCTGGAGTTTTTCTTCTTATTCGATTTTTTCCCTTCTTAGATTTAATTCCCGAATTTAAGCCTACTTTATTATTTATTTCTGTTTTGACATTATTAATAGCGGGCATTGGAGCAAACTATGAAAATGATCTAAAAAAGATTATTGCCTTATCGACTTTAAGACAATTAGGAGTAATAATAATAAGCCTCGGAATGGGTATACCATTTCTTGCTTTGTTTCATCTCTATACACATGCTTTGTTCAAAGCATTACTTTTTCTCTGTGCAGGTATAATCATTCATAATAGATCTAATACCCAGGATATCCGTCATATAGGATCCCTATTCTCCCAGGCTCCCCTGACGATTAGTTGCATAAATGTTGCTAATCTATCTTTATGTGGTGCCCCTTTCTTAAGAGGATTTTATTCGAAAGACTTAATTCTAGAGTTATCCTTAAATGATCCCACGAGATTAATTATAGTGTTCCTAATTTTCTTAGCAACCGGAATAACCGCTGCTTATTCTTTCCGTTTATCATTCTGTTCACTATGAGGCCATATAAAAAACTCACCATTTCATAGAAAACTAGAATCCGATCCTTATGTTAATTGAGCCACCACTATTTTAACTACAGCAGCCATCGTAGCTGGATTTTGTCTGCAAGAAATCTTCTTAACCTTTTCCCCTAATCCATTTGTTATTCCACCCGTTCTTAAGAGATTAACCATAGTTGTCATCTCCATTGGATTTTTTGCTGCTTTTATCTCATGAAATGAAGTTTTTAATAGTAAAGCAATAAATAAAATTAAATTTTTCTTCTCTACAATGTGATTTCTAGCCCCTATTTCAGCTCAACCTCTAACTAAATTTTCTATAATTTTAGGCACAAACATAATTAAATCAATTGACATAGGATGACTTGAAATCTTGGGGGGACAGGGAAGTTCTATAGTAACTAGAAACCTTTCTCTTATAAATCAAAAAATCCAGATTAAGACATTTAATTTCTTTATTGTCCTAATTCTTTTCTCTTTATTTATTTTTCTTCAATTTTAGCATTGATAGCTTACATAGAGCATGGCACTGAAGATGCTAAGGCGACAATTTTTGTCTCAAAGCAGTTAGTAACCAGCTAATTATTTTTTTATGGGTCGGAATCCATTTCATTTAGTAGAATTTAGTCCTTGACCTCTGACTGGGTCTATAGGAGCTCTTTTTTTAACATCTGGCTTAGCTGGATGATTTCACGGTTATGGCTATATTACTATATTATTAGGGTTGGTGTTGATTGGGATAACTATGGTACAATGGTGACGTGATGTTATTCGTGAAGCGACTTTTCAGGGATACCATACAATTCAGGTCTCTAAAGGATTGCGATGAGGTATAATTCTCTTCATTGTTTCTGAAGTATGTTTCTTTTTTGCCTTTTTTTGAGCTTACTTTCACAGAAGCTTAGCACCTAGATTGGAATTAGGATCTTGCTGACCTCCAACTGGAATTGTCCCCTTAAATCCGTTTGAAGTACCTTTATTAAATACCGGGGTATTGCTGGCTTCTGGTGTGACAGTTACATGAGCACACCATAGCTTAATAGAGGGAGATAATCCAGGAGGTCTTCAAGGCTTAATTGCTACTGTGATTTTAGGTGTATATTTTACTTTTCTTCAAGCAAGAGAGTATTATGAAGCTTCTTTTACTATTGCCGACGGAGTTTATGGTTCTAGATTCTTTGTAGCCACGGGATTTCATGGATTGCATGTTTTAATTGGAAGAACCTTTTTATTAGTTTGTTTAGTTCGGGTATGACTGCAGCATTTTTCTACTGGACATCATTTTGGTTTTGAGGCTGCTGCTTGATACTGGCATTTTGTTGATGTAGTTTGATTATTTTTATATCTTTCTATTTACTGGTGAGGATGTTAAATACAGAGTCAAATTATTACTATAGTTTAATTTAGTCTTATTTTAGGTGACTGAGTTATTTAAGTGTTAGATTTTTAATCTAAAAACGGCAATTATTGCCCCTAAGAAGATTTAGTACTTTAAATTAAAAGACCTGATTTGCATTCAGAAAATAAGTTTATAAACTTCTAGATCATATATAAAAAGCGAGAAATTTGCATATAGTTTCGGCCTATATCTTGAGGGTGTAAGTCCTTCTTTATATTAAATTAAATGAAAGCCAAAAAGAGGCGCCTATCTGTTAATTAGGAGAATGTAAAATAATTACTCATTTAGGTTTAAAATTTTAAAAGTATAACTAGTACTGCGCCGGATGAACGGAAATCATTGATGTTGATTAACATGTGACAAGATAGTCTCTGGTACTATATGTTAAGAAGTTTATTAAGTAGAGCTATTGCTTTAGTATTATCTTGTTTGGTGATAGGTCTGGGTTGGGTTCTAGCAAAGCGAGGAATTTCTGATCGAGAAAAAAGATCTCCATTTGAGTGTGGTTTTGATCCCATTAAATCAGCACGACTTCCTTTTTCGCTTCGATTTTTTTTGCTAGCTATTATTTTTTTGATTTTCGATGTAGAAATTGTATTGCTTTTTCCTATTTTAGTTAGAATAAATAGCATTTTTTCTAGAGCGGTTATGATTAGTTTATTTCTTTTTTTAGTAATTTTGATTTTAGGTTTATTTCATGAGTGAAATGAAGGTTCTTTAGATTGGGCGCAGTAGAAAGAAAAAACTTGGAGTAAAGCAGGGCTGCTAACTTTGCTTTGGGTAATTCGATTTTATCCTTTTTCTTATGTTTTCAACACTTCCTTTTGGTTATATATTTCTTACGGTAATAGGAATAGGAACTTTATTGTCTTTATCTTCGATCCACTGATTAAGTATTTGGGCTGGTTTAGAAATCAATTTAATTGGATTTTTACCTATACTAGTTTATAAAAAGAGAACTTTAGAGAGAGAGTCCGCAGTGAAATATTTTGTAATCCAAGCCTTAGGCTCTAGTCTTTTAATTTTTGGTAGACTTATTATATTTAATATATCTTTTACTTGGGATGTTTCTGTGGAAAGTAGTGGATTAGAAGTCATAGGACTTCTAATTGTAGTTAGGGGATTATGTCTAAAGTTGGGCTTATTTCCATTCCATTACTGATTACCTAGTGTAATGGCTGGACTTCCATGGGCTACCTGCATGTTACTTGCAACTTGACAAAAATTAGCTCCTCTTTTTCTTCTTTTATGTTTATTGGAACTCAATAATTCATATTTACTGGTAACTATGATTTCTGTTATTAGGGCTGGGTCTAGATTAATTGGGGGAATTGGGGGAATAAACCAAACACAGGTTCGTGCCCTGTTGGCTTATTCATCTATTGGACATTTAGGTTGAATAGCATTTGCTTTAATTCACAGAGAGTGGTCTATAAAGTTTTATTTAAGTGTATATATTCTGGTTTCTTTATGTATATTCTTTAGTTTATGGAAGAGAGACTTGGTCAACATAAAAAATATTTATAATTTAAATGAATCAAAGTCTATACAGATAAATGTAATGTTATTACTATTATCTTTAGGAGGGTTGCCTCCTTTATTAGGTTTTATTTCAAAATGAGTGGTAGTAATGATTGGAGCTAGTAGCCCTCTTTTCATAATTCTTTTTTTGTTAATTTTAGGGTCTTTAATGAGTTTATTTTATTACTTGAGCTTATTTTTTTCTCTTGTTTTAGTTAATGTAAAAAATAACCAAGTACAAAGATTTAATTGGGAGAGGAATAGTGTATTAGGTTTAATTATTACTTTCAATTTATTAGGCGGTATTTTTATTGTGTATAATAATATTTTGTTTTTTATTT